TGCTATAGTTCTTACATATAATTTATTCAGAAGTAATTCGCGGGATTATGCACCTTTCTTTCTTAGTTCTAACGAACAAAAACGAACAAAGTGCATCTGGTTGGATCCAGCCTATTTTTGAAATAAACAACTCGCACACACTCCCTTTCCAAAAAAGATCAATACACCGAGCACTACACTTAGATTTATTAGATTTGTTGCTAAAATATCGGTATTAAATCTTAAACTCCCGGCGGATGGCCAGTGACCCAAGGAAAGGAAAGAATCAGTTACATTTTTCATATGATCTCCCCTTATAGATAGACTAAAAAAATAGAACAGAGTTCTTTTTGTATCACGTCCCGCCCTCTTTTTTTTTTGCAATTGAAATTCCCAATAAGAATGATACTTAATTAGAATTAGGTTATAATTAGGTATCAGGCTATATCTCACATCAGTCCTTCCCAGAGTTATTGTCTCAACGAAGAATTGTAGGAGTGAAATCTTGCTATAATTTTAAAGGGCAAGTGGCAATTAAAAGTTTTAAAATACTTATAGTATTTTTAGGTTAAACTAAACAAAAGGATTCGCAAATAAAAGCGCTAATGCTACAACCAGCCCATAAATTGTTAAAGCTTCCATAAAAGCTAGACTAAGTAATAAAGTACCTCGTATTTTTCCCTCCGCCTCGGGCTGTCTCGCAATACCTTCTACAGCTTGACCCGCAGCAGTACCTTGACCAACTCCAGGTCCAATAGAAGCAAGCCCTACGGCCAATCCAGCAGCAATAACGGAAGCGGCAGAAATCAATGGATTCATGAGAAGTTCCTCGCAAAAAATAAAAAAAAATGGTTAATGATACAACCAAGAATTAGGACTTAACTATTCCGAATCATTCTTTGAGTTCTTCGTTATTTGTCTTTATTTCAATTTAATCTCCTTATTCTTATTCATTCAATTCACAGCCATAGACCAGACTAAAGGAAAAGACTTCTATTTGAAAGCCAGGTCCGGAGTAGGGCAAATTATATATATCGCGAGTTCATATATAACTAGTCAATTATCACATATACATGCCTTTGTTACATAATGTAAACCAACGATTCGTATCTTAGATTCAATCGGATTCTAAAAATTTGCTTTGAAACATCCACAAAAGTTCGCTTAGAGCCATTAGATTCCATATATCTAATTGAACCCCTCTCCTAACAAAAACTTTTTTAGGACTCTAAGTTTTTGTAAACCTTTTTTTCCCTTTTAGTTCTCAGCACATGGGATACAACATCGAAAATCGAAATCATTAATATTTAGATTTACTATTGAAATTGGGTGAACAATCTAGAATATTAATTGAGGAAGGTAAAGATAAAAGGGCCAAACCAGAAAAATGGGAAAAAGATCTTTTTCCCATTTTTCCAACAATTCGCTCATATCATAATCTTTATTTGCGATTACTCTAGATTCTATCTCGTAATATACCATACTTTGGATGTTTATTTTTCTTAAGTATAGTATCTTGAGACAGGCATACATTGACTTGGGCTAAGCTAAGCAAAAACATAGTTCAAAACTAGTCAATGATGACCCTCCATAGATTCTCCTATATAAGCCGCAGCTAAAGTTGCAAAAATAAGAGCTTGAATACCACTTGTAAATAATCCAAGAAACATAACCGGTATAGGAACTACTAAAGGTACTAAAGAAACAAGAACAACAACTACTAATTCATCAGCTAATATATTCCCGAAAAGTCTAAAACTAAGTGATAAAGGTTTTGTGAAATCTTCTAAGATGTTAATGGGTAAAAGGATTGGGGTTGGTTGAATGTATTTACCGAAATAACCTAATCCTTTTTTACTAAGACCCGCATAAAAATATGCCAATGACGTGAGTAAAGCTAAAGCAACCGTAGTATTTATATCATTTGTGGGTGCGGCTAACTCCCCATGAGGTAACTCTATGATTTTCCAAGGTAAAAGAGCCCCTGACCAATTAGAAACAAATATAAATAGAAAGAGCGTTCCAATAAAGGGAACCCAAGTAACGTATTCTTCTCCAATCTGGGTTTTGCTCACGTCGCGAATGAATTCAAGAACATATTCGAAGAAATTCTGACCATCAGTCGGAATGGTTTGTGGATTCCGAACAGCTAGAGTGGCAGAACCTAATAAGATAGCAATTACAACCCAAGAAGTAATAAGTACTTGGGCATGGACTTGTAACCCCCCTATTTGCCAATAGAGATGTTGGCCTACTTCCACACCGGATATATCGTATAAGACTTTTAGTGTGGTGATGGAAGATGATAGAACATTCATATTGCCCTCTGACAGAAATAGAACTTTAATAAAATAAATTATTTTGATTCAACCGAATTCTAGATTCTATTTTGTATACCAACTAATCACATAATCGCCCATTTTTTTATCTCTTTTTGAGATTAGGGAATAATAAGCGAATCCAGAAATCTATGGAGTTATAATTTTCTTATTATTAATCAAAGGAAAGGTTTCTTATATAG